CAATCTACATACTATGGCAGGAATGTGGTACAAGGAATTCCCGGTATCTCGTAGAAAAAGAGTATAAATGAAAGGCTTTTTAGAATTTCATTTTTTATCATAGTTATAGATAATCATAATTACTAAAAATAATTTGGTTCTTTTTACAAACTTGATGTCGATTAATCCGCGAGTCTAGAAATTCATTTCGGACAATTGAACCTTCTCGAACTGTTTCTTTTTAAGAACCAAAAATACTTGTGCCAAAATAACAGATGCGAAGAAGAACAAAAGGCCTTGTACACGTAATGGATCTTGAAGTACTATTTCTGCATCTCCCTGACCAAATCCGCCCACATTAGGATTACTTGTCAATGGTTGATCCAATTTGATAGATTCACCTTCTGAAACAAGAATTTCTGGCCCCGGAGGGATAATATCAACCACTTGACGTCCATCCTCCGCTATGGTTATTTCGTATCCCCCCTTTTCTTTTCGTAGGATTTTGCTTACTATACCTGATGCTGTAGCATTATAAACTGTATTGTTACTCTTGCTCCCGTCAGGATAAATTTGGCCCCTTCCTCTGTTTCCGCCTACGTATATAGGATATTTTAAGAAGTGAATGTCTTTCTTAGTAGCGGGGTCGGGGGAAAGAATAGGAAAGGTGATTTCACTATATTTCTGACCAGGAACAGGGCCTATGACAAGAATATTTTTTTGGTTGGGGCGATAGCTCTGAAAAGACAGATTGCCCATCTTTTCTTTTATCTCGGGGGAAATACGATCGGGGGGCGCTAATTCAAAACCCTCTGGTAAAATAAGAACCGCCCCCACATTCAAACCCCCTTTTTTACCACTAGCAAGAACTTGTTTCACTTGCATATCATAAGGAATTCGAACAACTGCTTCAAATACAGTATCGGGAAGTACCGTTTGCGGTACCTCAATATCCACTGGTTTATTAGCTAAATGGCAATTGGCGCATACAATACGTCCAGTCGCTTCTCGTGGATTTTCATAACCCTGCTGTGCAAAAATGGGATATGCATTTGAAATGGATGTACGAGTTATTATATATATCATTAGCGATATGGAAATAGATCGAGTAATCTGTTCCTTTATCCAAGAAAAAGTATTTCTAGTTTGCATGGTCCAACCATTGATCCCGAAAATTTCTACAATAAATTGGGGTAGGTTACTAATGGAGTTTCCTATCCACGATTCTGTTATTTACTGGAATAAATTGACTGGATTAATATATAGGAATATAGGATGAATCCCCGGGATGGGTAGAAATCTAAAGCGATTTTCAATGCTTTGCTTATGTACAACTGCAAAGTAAGAAACATTCTAATTGGATTAGGTAGATAATTTTTCAGTCATTCATTGAATGATAAATCACTACAAGTGACGGAGATACGCGATTTAAATAACGGAAAATCCAATATTTTAAAATTGTATCTAGAATGACTGGAAAAGTGGAAACAAGGCCAGATATAATTTGCTCATTATGAACAAATCCAAAATCCTTGTAGACAAAGCCAATCAGCAGTTCCCAACCATGGGGCGAATGAAATCCGATACATAAATCAGTTAATAAAAGAAGAGAAAAAGCTTTTATTGTGTCACTTAAGTTATATAGGAATTCCTGAACCCAAGAGTTAAGAATAACAAGTTCTTTATTACCCAAAATAGAATAAACGCTTAGAATAATGAAACAGATTATATTTGTCGAGAAGTGCAAAATTGTATGAATACGACCCTCGTTGTGTATCTTGATTAATTGGATTGTTTCTTTGTGAATTCCTATACGAAGGTTTTGTAGATGTGTCTCCGAGTATTCCTTGATCATTTCCTCTAAGAAGAGGAGTTCCTCCAATTCTCTGAATTTTTCTAGAATACTCTTTTCTTCAATATCATTCAAAAAAATTTCGGATTGCCTAGTATTCCACCAATAAGTAACCCAAGATTCCATACTTTTTTGAAATGAGAGAGAAATCCACCAGGGCAAAAATACTATAGATGCAAGATATAAAAGAGGAGTGAATGCTTTCTTTTTTTCCATTTTTTCGTCTGTGAATTGTTAATGAACCCATCTAATTCGTCGACTCTATGTAATTGTGAAAATTGAGTGGCAAAAAACGACAGAAATTTGCTAGTTATTTTTTATTCTTATTATAAGAGATCCAATTTTTTGGTCATTAAGGAGCACAAAAAATATAAAAAGAAGCTTCAAAAAATTACAAGATATGATCTATCTGAAGTCTCAATTACAACAATTAAAAAGGGAGGGAATTTCCTTATTTCAAAATGGTTGATTATGAGATATTGGATTTGTTTCTTTTTGAATTGGGTTGTGTATATTTCGATACATATAAAAGATCCCCAAAAGAGTTTTTTTATACTTATTCCATATATGTCTGCTTTGACTCGAATGAATGTTTTGAAGAAACCTCAATTAAGTTATAAGTTATGGTATAGAAAAAGAGGATTCTTGCGTTTTTTGCTCTCCTGCTGAGAAAGCATTCATTTCTCGGCTTCATTTATTAAAAAACTTCAATTGGTACACGCAAGAAATAGGCCAATTCAGCAGCTTTTTGTTCCATTTCCCGTGGAGTAAAATTCTCATCAGTACGAGTCAATGGAATGGCTCCCTGGCCTCTGATATCCATATAAAGGACACGACGAGCAAAAATACCCTCTTTAACTTCTATTCTGACGGACTGAATATCTTTTATAAGAAATCGGAGGAAGACCCGACGATTTTTTCCAGGAAATCCCCAACGAAAGATACACACTATTCCATCTTTTCTATCAAATCGATCATAACCACTACCTACATTCCACGAAATTGTGCACCACAAATAGGAGCTAATAAAAAGACCCGCGATCCCATAGAAAGACATCACAATTCCTTGTGGAAAAAAAACTATTTCCTGAGACGGAAATAAAGATATCAAATTTCTACCAAGATAACTCGAGGTTCCAACCAACAAGAATCCTAATGAACCTAAAAAAAGGATAACAGCCCAGCAGAAATTACTTGTTTTTCGAGCCCCCGTTATAGGTTCTATCCATATATGTTCTGATCGACAACTCATACTTGATCCAGTTGCTTTTTTTGGAATTGAGAGAATACCCCAAATGAATTTGACTTTAGTCCGTTTGTTTCCGAAGTAACTCGCATCAACTAGCACTAGGTTGATGTGAACCTTTAGGAGTAATTCATTAAATTGGTTAGATCTAAACTAATAACATACCCTTCGTATGATCTCACTAAAGATAGCCACATGTATATAGATAGACCAACTTTACAGTTCAGCCATCCGCCGAGTTGGGTCTATTTGAAAATAGCTAGAATATAGCATTTTTGGTAGATTTTCGGCGGAAGCCGCTTATACCAAATATACCAATATACCAAATATACAAAATTTTGCTAAATGGATATCCGTGTTATGATACAAGCGTTAGTTTTGAAAAAACAAAATAGATGAGATTTTGTGCCCTCGCCTCTAAACAATTTTGTTTTTTTGAATATGAAGAAATAAAGAAGCTATTGCGATTGCCGGAAATACTAGGCCTACTAAAGGGACCAAAACAGAGGGAAAGGTAAGATTTGTCATAGAATGGGTACCTCGATTTACTATTTGTACCTGTTATTATTATTTAGATTTTATATTTTATAATATAAAGATATCTTATTATATATAAAGTATAAAGATATCTTATTATAATTTGATATTGATAATTCTAAATAAATAAAAATATCTTATTATTTTATAAAATTTTATTTTATAATATAAAGAAGATATAAAGATATCTTATTAGAATTTGAAAATTCTAAATTGGAATTATTATTAAATTGGAATTATTATTACTTATTATCTAATCTATCTAATCTAATATTAATAAATATAGATATAAGTATCTAGCTAAGTGAGTTATAGAATGTAGTTTTTCATCTTTCTATATGAAAGATTTGAAAGGATATGGATGAGATATTTTTTTCTTCATTTTTTTGCTCTTGTCTTCGAATTTCATTTACTAAGCAAAAACTCTCTTAAAAATGAATTAGATTCTATTTATTTAGATTCTATTTATATTGAATATTGAAGGGTTTGTTAGAATCCCATCCAGCAGGGATTCTTAGTCAAAATAGGATTATCGTAATAGAAAGATAAAAAATTCTATATTTTCTATATTTTAATTATATATGACGAGAAGAAGATATTTTTTTATTTACCTAATTCACGAAAATAAGAATTTCCTCTTTTATCTTGTTGATAGAGACCTTGATCAATAATCAATAATCAGGAATATAGAAAAAGGGGCGGATTTTCTATTTTCTGTGACTTTTGCTTCTTTGATACAATTAGATCTTATGTCAACAAAGAAAACCCCATTCGTCTAATTTTGACTTGGATTCCGATATACTAATTACTTGTTTGCTCAAAATAATTGAACTTAATGTTCTAATTTTGATTCAAAGGAAAGAAAGTGTGGAGTTCAAATAACTCACTCAGAACGCTTTTTAAAGGATTACGTGGTACGATTAGATCGAATAAGCCCTTCTGGAATAAATACTCAGCCGCTTGTGAACCTTCGGGTACTGTTTTATTCAATGTTTGTTCAATTACTCTTTTACCCGCAAAGGCAATGTAGGCATTGGGTTCGGCAATAATAATATCCCCCAACATACCAAAACTAGCTGTCACCCCACCAGTAGTAGGAGATGTAAGGATTGGTACATAGAATAACTTTTTATTTGATTGATAATCATATAAAGCAGAAGATATTTTAGCCATTTGCATCAAGCTCAAACTTCCTTCTTGCATGCGTGCTCCTCCGGAAGCACACACTATAATAAGAGGTAGAAATTCTTTAGTAGCGTATTCAATCAAACGGGTAATTTTCTCACCGACTACGGATCCCATACTACCCCCCATAAACTGAAAATCCATAACCCCAATTGCTACGGTAATACCGTTTAATTGCCCTATGCCTGTTTGAACAGCCTC